TATTAAATCTAGATAAGAAAAAAAAAGACAAGATAATTTCTAATATAATTTCTTAAAACAAAAGGGAAAAAGATAAAATAATTTCTAATATACTCCAGTTGCAACTGCTGTTTTCTTGATCTATCCAATTGGTCAAGGAAGCTTTTCGGATGAGACATTCATAAACTGCTCTACCATAATTCTTAGCAGATAATCCCAATTTAGGTTTAATAGTACATTATATGAATATATAATAACAAATTACTAAAAAGATTAATACAAAAAAGAAAATATACGAAGAAATTCGTCCACCCCCCACATATTTGATAGCCTCTCCCATAAAAAAACTTGAAATACCAACTCCATTTGGAATTCCATCAATTACTTGTCTATCAAAAAAATAATTTAATTTAGCTAACTTTCTTACATTCGCAATTAAAGAGACTTCAAAAAAAGAATCTATATAACCACGATTATATGACCAATCATATATGACATTGATTATTTTATCAGCAATAATTTTTTTAGGAACACTTTTTTCAAATAAATTAAATAAGTTCAAATTTTGTAAAGAAGAAAAAACGGGTTTATAAAAAAAAGACGCTATAAATATTCCGAAAAAAGCGATACTCACCGAAAAAGTTGCATTTGTAAAAAATTCATACCAATCCACAGAATTCTTTGAATTTTGATGTAAAAGGTCTATAGAAGGAATTAACAATTTGGATAATATATCCAAATTTACTCCTTCTTGGCTGAAAGAAATTCCAATGGCCCCAACGAATAAAGTAAATAATACTAATACAAGCATAGAAAATAGCATAGTATTGTCTGATTCATGAGGATAAAAACAAGGAATGTTTTTTGTACCAAAATGGGTACTATCGATAAAAAGACCTGTTATGCTTTTTACATTTCGATTAATTCGATGTGAATATGTTGTCTTCCGAAAAAAAGAAGTCCTTTCATTATTATTCATTGTTAATAAAGCTAATAAATGCATTTTCTTTTTTAATTTTTGTTTTCCTTCTTTGCCCCATAAAGATATTGAATAGAATGAACTATTTTTCTTTCCATTGAAATTTTGAAAATGAACGTTTAAATATCCTTCAAAAACAAGTAAATAGATTCGAAACATATAAAATGCAGTTAATCCTGCTGTGGAACAAGCTATTATTGCGAAAATTGGTGAATACAACCAACTATCATTAAGAATCTCATCCTTGGACCAAAAACAGGCAAAAGGTGGAATACCACAAAGAGAAAGTGTACCTATTAAAAAAGCTGTTTTTGTAATTGGCGCATGTTTTGTTAAACCGCCCATAAGAACCATATTTTGACTTTTATCTGGAGAATATCCAACAATTGCTTCCATTGAATGAATAATGGATCCAGATCCTAAAAACAACAATGCTTTTGAATAAGCATGAGTAATCAAATGAAATAAAGCGGCTCGATAAGAGCCCATACCTAAAGCTAACATCATATAACCCAATTGAGACATTGTAGAATAGGCCAAATTTTTCTTAATATCTTTTTGAGCAATAGCTAAAGTAGCTCCTAATACTACTGTTATTATACCTATCAAAGCTATTCCATTCATTATGGAGGGTATAACTATGAAAAGAGGAAGAAGTCGAGCTACAAGAAAAATTCCAGCTGCTACCATAGTAGCTGCATGTATAAGAGCAGAAATAGGAGTAGGCCCTTCCATAGCATCCGGTAACCATACATGAAGAGGGAATTGGGCAGATTTCGCAACTGAGCCACAAAATAACAAGAGGGCGCACAAAGTAACAAAAAAAATATTAACCTCATTCTTATCAATCAAGTTATTGAATATTTGAAATAAATCCCGAAATTCCAAACTACCCGTTATCCAATAAAGACCTAAAATTCCTAATAATAAACCAAAATCCCCTACACGATTAGTTACAAACGCTTTTTGACAAGCATTTGCCGCAATAGGACGTGTGAACCAAAAACCTATTAATAGATAAGAACACATTCCAACCAATTCCCAAAAAATATAAACTTGTATCAAATTTGAACTAGTAACTAATCCTAACATTGAAGTATTAAAAAAACTCAAATAAGTAAAAAATCTCAAATATCCTTGATCATGAGACATATAATTATCACTATAAATAAGAACCAGAATACCAACAGTAGTGATTAATATTGACATAATAGAAGTAAGTGAATCGATCAAGTAGCCAAACTCTAAAGAAAGATCATTATTTATAGTCCAAGACCATACATATTGATAGATAGAACTGTTCTTGATTTGATGAATAGACAGATCGATCGAAAAAATCATAACTATCATTAACAAGAAAATACTAGGAAAAGCCCACATACGGCGAAGATTTTTTGTTGCCGTAGGGAAAAGTAGAAGTCCTACCCCTATTAACATAGGAACTGGAAGTGGGGTGAAAGGTATGATCCATGAAGATTGATGTGTATATTCCATACAAAAAAAAAATAAAGAATAAAAAGGATTTTGATTCTTAATGAATTTTGTTTCTTATTCGTTTGTTTTATCTCTTTTGTAAAGGGTTCGGTTAATAAAAAACGTGGATATATAAATAGAATTTGATATTCTTAATTATTCTGAATCTTTGCACAATACTTCCAATATTGCAAAGTACAAAGTAAAAATGGGCCAATAACGAAATTGAATTCCTAGTAAAAAAAAAAAAAATTATTATTATTACTAAATTACTATTTAGAATTACTACGTTAGTAAAAATGAAAAATTTTCTTATTTATTAATAAATAATAAAATAAATAATAATAAATACGAAATTTGTAAAATAAAAATTTTTATCTATAGAGTGAGGATAAATAATTACACCAAAACTAAGAACATTCGTTTATTTTGATACATTCGTTTATTTTGATATAAATCAGAAAAAACAATTCATATGACATGACCCCCCAAAATAATACTTTTTGTATTATTCAGAAACATTAGTTCAAAAATGAACTAATTGATTATTTTACATTACAATAAAAAAAGATCTATATCTATGTTTGGAAAAGGTTTCTCATATTCAATGTTTTACTTTAGATAGAAAACAAACATAAAAAAGAGGGAATTCAGATAGATAAGACATATGGCTAATTAATTAATTAAAGAAAAATGCGTTTTCATTTACAGAATAAATGTCTTTCACATCGAACTATAGCAATGAAAAAACGATCTTAGTTGAATGGCAGTTCCAAAAAAGCGCACTTCTATATCAAAAAAAAAAATTCGCAAGACTTTTTGGAAAAAAAAGGGATATCGGACAGCATTGAAAGCCTTTTCATTAGCTCGATCTATTTTTACAGGGAACTCCAAAAGTTTTTTTTGTAACAAAAACAAATAATATAATAATGTTGGAATAATCTGAATTAGCTCGATTCAAAGAGTATTCTTTAATACTAATATGGAATATATATTTAGAATATATTATATATATAATATATATAATATATTCTAAATATATATAATCTTTCTAATTTTTTGAATGGAGTGCTAAATTTTAGATATATAAATTAACTATTTTTCTTTCATTGAAAAAATGGAAATGCATTTCTTTAGAGTCAGCAAATGAAATAACTAAAAAATGAGTCATAAACAACTACAAAAAATGTTCTTTTCCATTCCTGGATTGAAGTCAGAACTAGATAGTTCCAGTCTCAACGTTGCTGTTTTTGAATTACAAAAAGTGTAAACTACGAAAAACAAACCCATTCCCCGTTGTTAGATTATAAAACTCACACTCGAAATGAAAAAAGAACAAGAATACAAATTCGTATTGAAATAGAAATGCTCTCTTTTTTTATTTTAAGATTTTTTTAGTTTATATTAATATAAAATTATAATAATCAATTACTATACTTATCGTTAATATAAAATTATTATATTGTACTAAATAAAATAAATATTGCACTTTAATTGATTCTTTCAATCTCGACGATTGACTAATGAATAGGTTATTATGATTTCGAGTAAGCCGCTATGGTGAAATTGGTAGACACGCTGCTCTTAGGAAGCAGTGCTAGAGCATCTCGGTTCGAGTCCGAGTGGCGGCATGACATCCCATCCTATATTTTAAAAGAATAAGTCCTATAATGAATTCAATTCAGGATTTCTATTCCTAGTATTCATACCTTTTTTATTTTCATTATAGATATTTATTTATATTATATATATGATATTTTCAACTTTAGAGCATATATTAACTCATATATCGTTTTCGGTCATATCAATTGTGATTTCAATTCATTTGATAACCTTATTAGTCAATGAAATCGTAGGATTATATGATTTGTCCAAAAAAGCCATCATAATAACTTTTTTCTGTGTAACGGGATTGTTAATTACTCGTTGGTTTTTTTCGGGCCATTTACCATTTAGTGATTTATATGAATCTTTAATCTTTCTTTCATGGGGTTTTTCCATTTTTCATATGGTCCCTTTTTTTAAAAAGGATAAAAACCATTTAAGTACAATAATTGCACCAAGTGTTATTTTTACCCAAGGCTTTGCTACTTCGGGTCTTTTAACCAAAATGCATCAATCCGTAATATTAGTACCCGCTCTACAATCCCATTGGCTAATGATGCACGTAAGTATGATGATATTGGGCTATGCCGCTCTTTTATGTGGATCATTATTATCAGTGGCTATTTTAGTCATTACGTTTCAAGAAGTCATCCAAATTTTTGCTTTTACCAAGAATTTGGATTCTTTAAATGAATCATTTGATTTTGCTGAAATCAAATACATGAATATGAATGAAAGAAACAATGTTTTACGAAAAACTTCTTTTTCTTCTTCTAGAAATTATTACAGATCTCAATTTATTCAACAATTGGATTGTTGGGGTTATCGTATTATTAGTCTAGGTTTTCTCTTTTTAACGATAGGTATTCTTTCTGGAGCAGTATGGGCTAACGAGGCATGGGGATCATATTGGAATTGGGATCCAAAGGAAACTTGGGCCTTTATTACTTGGACCATATTCGCTATTTATTTACATACTAGAAAAAATAAAAAATTGGAAGGTGTAAATTCTTCAATAGTGGCCTCTATAGGATTTCTTATAATTTGGATATGTTATTTGGGGATCAATCTATTAGGAATAGGACTACATAGTTATGGTTCATTTACATCTAATTGATCTAATTGAATTAAAATGAGTAAAGAACCCGAGAAATAAAGATATAGAAAGCATATATATATCTATATATATATATTATATAATTCCCATAAATTAAACTTTTCATACATAAATCATCGAGAACCCTTTAAATCAAGTAATGTAATGATTCAAGGGGTTCTCACAAACAACAAACATATTCGATTACAATTCGAATTATTTTTTTAAGTGAATCTAACGGAAAAATCTTTTGTTCATTGTACAACGGGTTTCTTTCTCTTTACCAATTGATTTATTGGTTTTGTTCATTTATTCACGAAAACTGTCTATCAAAAATTAGATAGAATAGCTTCAACCTTGTCAACCGAGAATGAGAAAATGAAATCCGGATAAAGACCAATACCTATTACGGGTATAAGGATAGAAATCGAAATAAATAATTCTCTCGGCCCAGAATCAAAAAAATAAGAGTTTGGTGTATTAAAAAACTTATATCCATAGAACATCTGCCGTAAGAGAGATAATAAATAAATAGGAGTTAATATCATTCCAATTGCTGTTACAAAAGTAATTAGTATTTTAATCATTAAAAGATATTTTTGACTAGTAATTATTCCAAAAAAAACTATCAATTCTGCAATAAAACCGCTCATGCCTGGCAATGCAAGAGAGGCCATCGATAAGATAGTAAAAGTCGTGAATATTTTTGGCATTGGGATAGCCATTCCGCCCATTTCGTCAAGATAAAGAAGACGTAGTCTATCATAACTAGTTCCTGCCAAGAAAAAAAGCGCAGCGCCAATAAATCCATGAGATATGATTTGTAAAATGGCTCCGTTGAGTCCAGTATCGCTTATAGAACCAATTCCTAGAATTAGGAAACCCATATGAGATACCGAGGAATAAGCTATTCTTTTTTTTAAATTACGTTGACCAAGAGATGTTGAAGCGGCATAGATTATTTGAATAGAACCTAATATCATTAACCAGGGGCTAAATATAGAATGAGCGTGGGAAAGAAATTCCATATTAATTCGAACCAACCCATATGCTCCCATTTTTAATAAGATTCCGGCTAAAAGCATACAAGTGCTGTAATGTGCCTCTCCGTGGGTATCTGGTAACCATGTATGTAAGGGTATAATCGGCGATTTGACAGCAAAAGCAATAAGAAATCCCATATAGAATATTATTTCCAGCGCCACAGGATACGATTGATTAGTTAATGTTTCAAAATTTAATGTTGGTTCATTAGAACCATATAAACCGATACCCAGAACTCCCATTAATAAAAAAACAGAACTTCCCGCAGTGTACAAAATAAACTTTGTAGCTGAATACAAACGTTTCTTTCCCCCCCACATGGATAAAAGTAGATAAACGGGAATTAATTCCAATTCCCACATGATGAAAAAAAGTAAAATATCTCGAGAAGAAAATGGTCCTATTTGACCGCTATACATTGCTAACATCAGGAAATGGAATAATTGGTATTCTCGAGTAACCGGCTGAGCCGCTAAAGTGGCTAAAGTGGTGATAAATCCCGTCAGTAAAATAGGTCCTATAGAAAGTCCATCTATTCCTAATCTCCAATAAAAATCAAAAAAATTGATCCATTTATAATTCTCCGTCAGTTGCATTAGTGGATCATCCAATTGGAAATGATAACAAAATACATAGGTTGTTAGAAGGAGATCGATTAAGCATATACAAATGCTATACCACCTAATTACCTTATTTCCCCTATGAGGAAATAAGAAAATTAAGGAACCTGCGGCTATTGGCAAAACGACAACTATTGTTAACCAAGGAAAATAATTCGTGATAAAAATAAGATACACTTGGGCCAGAAAAGCCCGCGCTCAAAATAGAAAAAAAACCTTTTCTATTTTATTTTGAGCACGGGTTTTTGCCAGTAAAAAAACGTATTCGTGTGGTGTTTTTTGAAACGTATCAATAAGCTAGACCCATACTTCGAGTTGTTTCATGCCATAAATAAACTCGAACACTTAAGAAATCCGTCGGACAGGCGGACTCACACCTCTTACAACCAACACAGTCCTCTGTTCTTGGGGCAGAAGCTATTTGCTTAGCTTTACATCCGTCCCAAGGTATCATTTCTAATACATCTGTGGGACAGGCTCGGACACATTGAGTACATCCTATACACGTATCATAAATCTTTACTGAATGTGACATTGTATCTATACTAATTTTTGAACATTAAAAATGAAAATTATCGATCTAGTAAACTCGTAAATGAATCATATATTTATACACCAGATGAATCAATGATTTGTCAGAATTTTGCTAATCAAAATAGACGTCTAAATAAATTTATAAGAAGGAAGAGAAGAGGACAGGACCAGGATACTTTGATTTCTTATGATTCCGCAAACACAAACATGATCATAAGTAGTGTAGCAGACATGCTAATTTGAATTGATAAATATTACACTATTCTCAATTCTACTTTTTATGATTAATTATGATTAATACTATTTATTCAACAAATTCGATTGATTGATACGGGTTGATTTTCTGTTACGAGAAATTGAGGAAACAATAGCCGGTCCGATAGCTGCTTCAGCGGCTGCAATAGCTATAACAAAAATGGAAAAAATATTTCCTTTTAATTGGCGATTATCAAAAAAATCAGAAAAAGTTACGAGATTCATATTAACTGCATTCAGTATAAGTTCAAGACACATAAGGGCTCTAACCATATTTCGACTTGTGATCAATCCATAGATACCAATAGAAAATAAATAGGCACTCAAAACAAGTACATGTTCGAGCATCATTGACCAACTCCTTATCAATTTTGATTCATTTCAATATGAACAACAATTCTACAGATTCGATTGACTAAAGAATAGAACAAGTCTGGAACAAAAGAATATCGGTAATAAAAAAATGAGTTTCTACATAAAAACTCTTTCACTTTACATAAAATTCGACAGAAATCAATGTGCGAAAATTCAAGAAAATGGAATCTGTATTTATATTGTTAGTTCTGTAAAGATTTCTTACTGGCGAGCCACGACAATTGCACCTATTAAAGCCACTAAAAGAATTATTGAAATGAGTTCAAATGGAAGAAAAAAATCTGTTGATAAATGAATTCCAATTTGTTGACTAGTACTTATCAAATCTTGTTCAATAATCTGATTTGGTCTTGTAGTCCAAATAATTCCATACCATGATGTATCTGGAATAGTAGTTATTAGTGAAACAAAAATACTTGTACAAACCATCAAAGTAATTCCATCCCCAACGGTCCAAAGACGAAAATCTTGGTAATATTCTGAACTATTCATGAACATCACAGCAAATATGATTAAAACGTTTATAGCTCCCACGTAAATAAGTAGCTGTGATGCAGCTACAAAATGGGAGTTTGATAAAATATAGAATAAAGATATACAAACAAGAACCAGTCCCAACGAAAACGCAGAAAAAATGGTGTTGGTAAGTAATACTACTCCTAGACTTCCTAATACAAGACCCGATCCCAGAAAGACTAAAAGAAAATCATGTAGCGTTTCAGGCAAATCCATTATATGTAAAAAAAAGACAAAGAAATCGAAATTTCATGACCTTATTGATATGACCAGGAAAAAAAGTTTATATACTTAACTTTTCGCATTGAATAAAAAAAATCCTAAGGAGTTTGAATTGATATAGGTACAGTTATATGATCAATGTCATTCGAGTCTTTATATGAAAGAGTAGTTTGAAACTATACTAAAACTAAAGTATATATAATAATTATAGATAATTAGATAATTTATCTATTTAAGAATAGATTTCTATAATATAGGATATTTTAAATCAAATATCTAATAGAATTTTTATTCATTTGAATATTTTTTATTTTTTTTTTAATAATATTATCCAAATTTAATTATATATATTCTATATATTTATTCTATTTATATTATTCTATTATATATTATATAGAATATGATTTTTTTCTTTTTTATAAGAATTGTATTTAATTATAAATTATAAAAAATTTTATTTTTTTATTTGAATTGTTCGAATTGTATAATCATCAATTACTGACATCGGTAAACGGCCCAAAGCAATTTGATTATAATTCAATTCGTGACGATCATAAGTAGAAAGTTCATATTCTTCAGTCATTGATAAACAATTTGTTGGACAATACTCAATACAGTTACCACAAAAAATACAGATTCCGAAATCAATACTGTAATTAAGCAATCGTTTCTTTCGAATATCAGTTTCCAGTTTCCAATCAACAACGGGTAAATCTATAGGACATACACGAACACATACTTCACAAGCAATGCATTTATCAAATTCAAAATGGATTCGACCGCGGAAACGTTCCGATGTGATTAATTTTTCATAAGGATATTGAATAGTTACGGGTAAACGATTTGCGTGAGATAAGATAATCATGAAACTTTGACCAATGTACCTTGCAGCTCGGACTGTTTGTTGACCATAATTCATGAACCCTGTTACCATAAGGAACATATCGTAAATATCTATGAATATTTTTGTTTTATTTCTTTCTCTTATTTGAGACAAGTTATGAATATAGAAGATTAATCTTTTACAGTGAAAACAGTTGAGACGAAGTTGTTAATAATAGATTACCGAGAGAAATGGGTAAAAGAAATTTCCATCCAAGATTTAATAATTGATCCATTCTTAGCCTAGGCAAAGCCCATCTTGTTATGATAGAAAGGAATAAGAACAAATAAGTTTTAGCTAATGTAATAAAGAGACCAATTGTGGTTCCAAAAACTCCATATGTTTTATTTATTTCAAAAAACTCAGAAACGAATATGTACGGAATAGAGATATTCGAACCGCCCAAGTAAAGAACTGTTACAAATAATGAAGAAATTAATAGGTTTAAATAGGAAGCAACGTAAAATAAACCAAATTTGATACCCGAATATTCTGTTTGATAACCCGCTACTAATTCTTCTTCCGCTTCTGGTAAATCAAAAGGTAATCTTTCACATTCTGCTAGCGAAGAAATTAGAAAAACGATGAAACCCATAGGTTGACGCCATAAATTCCATCCCCAAAAACCATATTTTGATTGCGCATCAACTATATCAACTGTACTTAAACTATTAGATAATCCTAGTCGATGATAACATTACTGTTATCATCTCTATTACAGAACCGTACATGAGATTTTCACCTCATACGGCTCCTGGAAAGCCTTAAGTAAATCTAAGGACCGGGCCGATTATTTATCTTCTCTTGTTCCTAAGATAGATAGATAAGATTCAAATCTATCGGACGGTTCTGAATTAGACCAATTCAATTCTGTCTGTTCTGTTCTAATAAAAAATTAAATAAGAAAGAGAAATTTTAATAAAAGATACAAAAGGTACTTCTGAATTGATCTCATCCCTTAAAAATAAAAATTTTAATTTGTTGAGTAATAACTGAATTCTTCAATAAAATACTCTTTTAGAATTATCAATAAACCCCATCGTTTTCAATTACGAAAAAGAATTACACATTAGTTTCTTAATTATGACATGAATTCTATCTCCATGAATATGGATATAAGAAATCAAAAACGAAAAGGAGATAGCTTTTTCGTTTTTGATTTCTTGTGTTTTTTTCGTTCCTATTCTTCTTTTTTGTGCTATGAAAAAGGGACTTAATAAATCTTAAAGGATTTTTTCGTTCCTGATAGTAATTTATTTAATCAGTGGATGGGAGCATACTCTGGATCGGAATTGTGGGGAGTATTGCTTGATTTTTTCTACCAACTTAAAGCCCCAATTAGTATTCTTTTTCTATTATGCGTAAATTGTCTTTTGGATAATTTACAAAATCTGTGTTACTAATCCTTTGTGTATCTTGGTGTTTCTAACCATCCACTCATTTTTTTATTAACCCCTTATTTATGTTAATACATCTATGATAATTCATACAAATGGTAACTAAAACTCAATAAGGTTGGTCTTTTGAGCCCGCTTCAAAACAGGATGACTAATTATCCAATCTTGGGTTAAACGGCCTATTCTGGTTATAATTTTATTTCACTTAATTCTTATACATAGAAAATGAGACTCAATATTTTTACTGCCATTTCAAATCATCATACTATCTTTTAACTTTAAGTCATATAGTATTCTTAAATTAGATTCAATAGAAGCTGTTTTATTTCACTCATATAACTATCAGATTTAGTTCTTCAATCCAAATTTGGAAAAAATAAGGATAATGAAGGTATCTATTCAATTTCTTTGACCCCTTTCCTATAAAGTACTATAAAGAAAGGAGCGTAGCAATAGCATCGAATAGCTTTTTCTGTTTCAACGAATCGCACGTAGAGATATTGATAAGACACATAGAGTTAATGGTATTTCATAACTAATTGATTGAGCAGCGGCTCGTAGACCACCCAAAAAGGAATATTTATTATTTGACCCATATCCTGACATAAGAAGTCCAATGGGAGCAATACTCGAAAAAGCAATCCATAAAAAAACACCGATATTGAAATCGGATAAAACAAAGTTATAGCCAAAAGGAATTACTGAATAGCTTAGTAGAATTGATATGACTGATATGGATGGTCCGATACTGAATAAACGAATATCTCCCCTCGATGGAATAAGATTCTCTTTGAAAAGTAGTTTTGTTCCGTCTGCTAGAGCTTGAAGAACTCCAAAAGGACCCGCGTATTCGGGTCCAATACGCTGTTGTATCCCTGCAGATATTTCTCTTTCTAACCATACAATTGCTAGTACACCTATTGTGATTCCCAATACAAGAATAAAAATAGGTACAAGTACCCATAGAATTCCATAGACCTCTTTTAAAGATTCCAATCCGGAAAAAGAATTGATATCTTGGACTTCCGTTGTATCAATTATCATTTCAACGATCAACTTCTCCCATAATGATATCTATGCTACCTAGTATTGTCATAATATCAGCCAATTTCATTCTTTTAACTAATTGAGGAAGAATTTGCAAATTGATAAAACCCGGGGGACGAATTTTCCATCTCCAAGGAAAACCATTCTGATCCCCTATTAGAAAAATTCCTAATTCTCCCTTGGGAGCCTCAACTCTTACATAAAGTTCTTGTTTCGGCAATTCAAAAGTCGGAGACGGTTTTTTACCAATGAATCTATATTCAAAATCATTCCATTCTGGCTCCCTTTCTCTATCAAAACAGCGGATTTCTAAATTTTCATATGGCCCGCCGGGAATTCCTTCCAAAGCCTGTTGAATAATTTTTATGGATTCCATCATTTCACCAATTCGAACTAAATAACGAGCTAATGAATCTCCTTCTTTTTGCCATTGAACTTCCCAATCAAATTCCTCGTAACATTCATAATTATCAACTTTACGTAGATCCCATTGTATTCCGGAAGCCCGAAGCATCGGTCCTGATAAACCCCAATTTATTACTTCTTCTCTACCAACAACACCTACTCCCTCAACCCGTTCTAAAAAAATTGGATTTCGCGTAATAAGTTTTTGATATTCAACAACCCTTGTTAAAAAATAATTGCAGAAATCAAAACACTTATCTATCCAACCATGAGGTAGATCAGCCGCTACTCCCCCGATACGAAAAAAATTATGCATCATTCTCATACCTGTCGCAGCTTCAAATAGATCATATATTAATTCTCTTTCTCTAAAAATATAGAAGAAAGGGGTTTGTGCACCAATATCTGCCATAAAAGGTCCCAGCCATAGTAGATGAGAAGCTATACGACTTAACTCCAACATAATTACTCGGATATAGCTGGCTCTTTTTGGTACTTGAATATTTCCCAATTGTTCCGGTCCGTTTACGGTTATTGCTTCTGTGAACATAGTAGCTAAATAATCCCAACGTGTTACATAAGGCAGATATTGGATAATTGTTCGGTTTTCCGCAATTTTTTCCATTCCTCTGTGTAAATAACCCAATATTGGTTCACAATCAATAACATCTTCACCATCCAGAGTAACAATAAGTCGAAGAACACCATGCATTGATGGGTGGTGAGGCCCCATATTGACTATCATGAGATCTTTTCTTGTAGCTGGGACATTCATAGGTTGTTTTTCCTCGATTCATTCTTCCATGAATCGTTAAAAAAAAAGTTCATCAAAATTCAAGATCTAATAAATCGAATAATTGAAAATGACTCTTGAAATTAACGAATTTTTGACTCCCGAATACCCAACTGATTTATTAATTTTTTATAACGTATTCTATTTTTCTTTGACAAATAAGACAGTAGTCGTTGCCGTTTTCCCAGAATTTTACGTAAACCTCTTTGAGATAAATAGTCTTTTGGGTGTAATTCAAAATGTGAAGTAAGTCTTCGTATCTTATTAGTGAAATTGAATACTTGAAATTCAACTGATCCGGGGTTTTCTTCTTCTTTTTTTTGTGAAATAACAGGTATAAATGAATTTTTTATCATAAAATAAAATGAAAGCTGTCCTCTCCCCCTCTTTTTTGATAGAGATTTTTAGATATTTTTATTGATCAGTAATAGTAATGACACTAATTTTGAATTTTGGAATATAAAAAATCTTAATTTACTTAAGAATTCTTAATTTCTTTTTTTTTTTCAAATCAAATTAATTATTATTATTAAATTAAGCAATTCAAATCGATATAAAAATACTATATTTATGGATAGTTATAAAAATACTATATTTACGGATTCACAAAAAAAATTCTACTGTAGACTTCAAATAAATACAGTATACTTCAAAACAAAATAAATTATTTTGTTGATTCATTTTTCGATCTAATGGATACATCATTGAATTAGTATCAATGCCACAATGCGTGTGCGCATTTATTTTATATATTTAAATATATATATTTAAATATATTTTTATTTTTTTATATAATTAAATATATTTTTATTTTTTTATATAATTTTTATTTATATATATATATTATTTATATATTATATATTATTGATTATATTATATATATATATAATATAAAATTATATTATATATATATATATTTGTCTTCGCATAACAAACAGATAACAGATCTGTTATCAGATATGTTATGAGAAATAGAAGATAAGTGCAGATTATCGAATTTTCAATCGCGGATACATATGTATCCTTACTATACTGAAACGGCTTCCATTATGGGTATCAAACCAATAGCGATTTATACAAGCTAAATCTTCTAATCGATAATTAGGCCAAAGAAATAATTTGAAATTCATTAGTTTTTTTTGTTCTCTATCAAGATCTTTATTTTTAGCCAAAACTTGACAGCAATTATTTATTTTATTCTCATTGTCAAATATTGTGTTTCTATGCACACTATTTCCATTTCTAAGATTGAAACAAATTAGAATTCTCAATTCTCTCCGGCGTCTAGCGGACAAAAGATTTTCAGGAACAAACAAATCATAATGATTTTTTTCTTTATTTTCTGTTATCTTTTGATCTCTTGTTCTTGGAATGTATTTATCAAAATTCTTTCTATCAAGACGACTTTTTTCGGGGTTTCCTTGATTAATTTGGCGATTACTCTTATGAATCAATGAGAGTCTTGTGGTTTGATACATAAAAAATTGTTCATAGTTTTTTCTAGACAGGCGAACTGGTTCAACAAAAAATATTTTGTTTTCCATCAATTCTTTATCTCCTCCTTCTTTTGTAAGAGTGAAATCCTTCTGATTCTTTTGAATCACCAAATAATCTAGACTTAGTTCTCCCCTTTGAATAGAGTCTATAACAAATTGTTTTTTCTTTTTCAAGTCAACCATGAGACAATATACTTGGATATTATTCATTATTCTTTCATCTAAGGAAGTATGAAAGTTCAAATGAAAACCCAAATACTTTGTTAGTATGAAAGCCAGTTCTATCCTTATATTTTTCCTGTATTCCTTTTTATTTATACTCTTATCCACCCTTTTCCTGTCTGATCTTTCATAATCTATTTCTTGATTTGAGAAATCTATTTCTTGATTTGAGAAATCTCTTTCTTGGTTTGAGAAAGATGATTTAAGATCGACTCGACTCGCGTATTCTTCTTTTGCTGGATTTCCAGTCTCTAACTCGAATTCAAGAGATTTTTTTTTTTTCGATGAGCTCAAAATATCATCTATTCTTTTTTTCTTTCCAGTAAAGTTTTTAGTTTTACTAACATTTTTTCCATAAAAATGGAAAAAAAGGAATTCGCTTGGTATGATCCAAGGATTATTCTTATATGCATCATATAATATCCAAAATTTCAAAAAGAACCAAAATTTAGGATTCGATATGGAATGATTTAATATTTCTACATTCATTTCCATCCAATCAAAATACTTTCTATCCATATTTTTTTCCATATCTATAATAGTATCTTCTGCTATATAATTGTTGATAGAGATATCGCCCGTTATATCCAAAAATTCTTTTTTCTGTGTGTTGTAATTATAAGAAATAGCTTGCTTTTTTTTTGCTTGGAATGGTGATCTATATCCATAAATATATGATTCTTTATTATCTGCATAATTAAGAAATTTATATGACAAAAGATCATATTTATATTGTTTTTTAATTTTAAATTTTTTTTTTAATTTTACTAAGTCTACTTGTTGTTTTTTGTAAAGAATTAATCGGGTTTTTTCATCTGAATCATATTCGGTTAAATCTTTATTTTGAGCCACACGATGTTCATTGATTCTATTTCTCCAGTTTTGTGGTACTAATCTAGACCATCTGCTCTGAGGTAAATCATATTGATAATGAACCTTTAACCAATTTGTCCATTGATTCATTACAGAATCGGGAAGGTTCTTATGGCTTAATTTGGAATGACATATTCCTTGTATTCTACAAAAATAATTCTTTATTTCATTCTTAAGAAAAAAAGATCTTCCATGAGATTCAAAAACAGATCTTAACTTATACTTATATGCGTTAATAACTTGGCTTTGTGATAATTTAAAAAAAACATATGCTTGTGACAAAGAAGATACATCACAAGAATTCTTTGAATTCGTATTCGTAATATTACAAGATTTGTGTATAATCGACATAAATGGAATTATACTTTGATTTTGTTTATCAATTCTTTCCGCATTTGTTTTTTTATTGTAAGTGGATTCATTTATCATTTTTTTTGTTGATTCAAGAAAAACTTGTACATTGATCCTAGGAATACTAATGATATATAGAAAAATATCTATGTATACCCTTTCCATGAAAAATTTAAAAAAAGAATACGATTTACGGGTCAATCGAACATTTCTTCTTTTTAATATCTGTAAAATATTTTTTTGTAATTCGAATCTTTGAGCATCATAAGTTGTTTTGTTCGAATTAAAATTATTCTCTGAAGTTATAATCTCCCCCATTTTTTCTATTTGGTTTATGATTGTCTTTGTTTTAACGTTAAGATCTTTTATCTTTTTTTCTGTCAATGAAGAATTTGTCCAATTAATAGATTGAATTACAACGGGTGATTCGTAAATCATTGGATTATTGTTACTGATTGTTGAATCTTTTTTGCTTTCACTCAATTCATCTATTTTTTTGAATCTAAATGGAATACTTTTAAGAATACTTTTGAAGGTCCATTTTCCTCTTTCTTTTGAGATGGTTAAAAAACCTTTTTGTCTTTCATTTAAAACTTTTAGAACTAGAAAAAAACTATTTTTCAATTTTTTTTTCATTTTTTTTTTTACTATTTTAAAAATGGGATCAAAAAATGAAAATGGATTTGGGATATGATCCGCAAAGGGCGATTCCACTTGTGTTCCACAAATTGTTAAATAGCAAAAGCTCTTTTTTTTCACGTTTTTTTTTTCAGTGGATCGTACCTTAGCCTTAGATCTGTGCCAAGGTTTCAGACGAAAAGGAAATAAGATCCCTATCTGAAAACCCTCTGTTAACCAGTCTTTTGGAAATTCTTTTTCAGATAGTGGAACGCCATAAAAGGTGCATTTAATATGCATTTCTCTTTTCCAATCCCTAAAATCTTCTGACCATTCAGGAATTTGAAATAATAGTATACGAACGATATTTTTAGCTATTATCAATGAAGGTAATATAATATATTTTCTAAGAATCGATTGGGTTATTAATAACAAACTTCTAATTGGTCGACTATATCCATATAGAAAGCTATCCCAGATTTCTGCCGTTTCTCTAAGTGTTCTCTCGTCTTCTTCTTTTTGCGCCTCTTTCATCTCATTTTCTATCTTCTCTTTCTTCTCATTTTCTCTCTCCTCTTTTATCTCATTTTCTTCTGTATAATCCGAAATTTCAAATTCTGTCTCTTTTTGCATCCAATTTTTGGACATAAAAAAGATTTTCATTGATTCGAAAATATCATCAAAAGAAAAGAACGAGAATCGCTTTTTGTCCAAAAAAAGGGGGGAGTGGGGATTTTTTTGAGAGATTTTCCAAGTCACTGTTTTACGCCTTTGAGCGCGTATAGATCCTCTGATTATTTCTCGGCAAAAATCCGGTTCGCGTAAATAATGTAGTAAAGCGACTTCAGTTTTTTTTTTTTCAGTATTTTCAATAATACTAGGACGACTACCCTCATTCTCATACTCTGAATCTGTAGTAAAAAAAATTCTTGGTTCGGCTTCTCTGGAACGAATCTGAGCATTCTTTGCTGTTCTTGCCATCAGTTGCTCCAATTCGTCGATTAAATTGTATGACCATCGAGGCACTTTTTTACTTATTTCGTTTATTCCAATAGATTTTTTTCTATTTAAAATTGTTTGATCGTTCAGATCAGTTCTAATTGCGTCGAATAAGAATTTTTTTTTTCTTTTTTTTTCTTCGAAATACATTTTTACTTGTTCATGTTCTGGAAATAAATAAAGTCCGTCAAAATTCAAACTTGATACTGATTTTTCCGAAAATTTACTGATTAAGTTAAAAAAAAAACCAATTTCAGTTAATAATGATTTTCTATCAAATGGATCTATTTTCTGTTCAAATTCCTGATAATTACTATGAGTATAAAGAAGGATACCATGAATCTTATTTATCAAAGTGTAATTTGTTGTGTAAGTTTCATCTTTAATTGATGGTGAAAAGCATTTTTGAATTTGTCCACGAAAGCGTCCATTCAAGAAAGGATCATATATTTTGGTTAAGTATTTTGTTTTCGTATCATCATTACACAATCTAATTCGGTTTTCGAATACATCTAGAGGACGAAATTCCTTATCTAGAACTTTTGCCCTTTTAAAAAATTCATTGCTTAGTTTCTTTATTTTTTCTTTATTGGTGGAGCTCCAAGAATTAGACAATTCATTATAGGAGATTTTATCTCTTGTGAAGAGATCCATTTTTTTTTCCATGATTTTCATAAAAGTTGATAAATTGGGTGGATACGTGAAAGATATTCTCTCTTTTCCATCACTTTGACATATATGAAAAAAAAATTGTGAATTTTCATTTCTTACGACATTTTCAAATCGATCATTTTTTATATATCGCAATGGACGAATCCATCGTTGATAATCGAAAAGAATAGTTACAAGAGGTTTTTGAAATCCTAAGAGATCATTCTCTTTCTCTATTTTGTCCAAATTCTTATCTTTTTTCGAAAAAAGATAAGGAGAAAGATCTTCTTCGATGTATCTTTTTTGTTCTTGTTTAGTTCCTGCCGTTTCCGAATTTCTTTCAACATCGATTTTTCCAATTTCACTCTTTTCTTGAATTTCTCGCATTTCCTGAGTAAAAAAATAAGGAAGCGGTAGTCTGCCTAAATAGTATAAACAGGTAATAAATAAGGAAAGAACAAATATTTGAAACATAGAATTTCTAAATTCTGACATAAAGCGCTTATTAGATCGAATAGGTACATTCGATTTTATCGAATTATTTTGCCCTATCCAGCCTAATATCAATCCAATCCCTTTCATCAAAAAGATGTGACCAATTAACCAACCAACAAAACTACTTGTTAAGAATAACAATTTATTGTTGCATCGAAAGAGATAAATGTTCACTAATCTTATTAAGATTGAACTTGGAAAAAAAAAGGGATTTAATAACTGAAAAAGAAGATTGTTAAGGAATACTCTTTGAATACTAAAATTACGTATTGATTTTGGATTCTTGTATCGATTCAAAAAGTGTTTGGAATTTTTGTCAAAGAAATGAAATAACAGATACGGTAGAGTTATGACAGTTATTGTATGAGGTCTACCCAATGCTAGATGCAAGGGCGCATAATAAATCGATATGAACATCATGAGCTGTCCCGTAATAAACCCAGTTGTTGCTGATACTTTCTTCTCGGTCCCTTCTTCCATCACCCGAGTTCGAAGAAGGAAGAGATAAGAGGGCCCTATCGAGAATGTGGTTAGAAATCCATAATAGAGTCCAACCACAACGACCGAATTCATTATTTTCGGGCATAAAGATACTATATCTAGCACAAAAGATTGAAAAATCATTGTTAACTTCTCCTTTTGTTTGTTTTCTCTCTTTTTGTTTATTTTCTATTGCATTTTTTTGATTATTATTATATAATGATAATGATTTGATTATTGATTATTATATAATGTATTTTATAATGATAATGATTTGATTATTTATTATTTTATAATGATTTGATTATTTATTATTATTTATTATATAATTTATTTTATAATGAATTTGATTATTATATAATTTATTTGATAATGATTATCATAATGATTATGATTTTTCAACTATCTATTTCTATAGATATCGAAATACAAAGAGATAGACTGGAAACGACATCTCTTATCTCAATGACACCAAAGATGGGGATATTCAATGAATGGAATTAGTATATGGATAGAATATAATGAAATAGAGCCACTTTGAGGTTCCCTATGAAATGAGGCATGGAACGGAACCACTACGAAGAAGTTCGACGAGTTACAAAAAAGGAAACTTCGAGCTCATATTGATGATGGGTTGAGAACAGGAATAGAACTCTATGAGATCGAATTTGCCGGTGTTCCTCAGTAGCTCAGTGGTAGAGCGGTCGGCTGTTAACCGATTGGTCGTAGGTTCAAGTCCTACTTGGGGAGATTTGATTAATTCCGAATTCTTTAATTCGGAATGAAACGGTTTGCTTTGACCATTAAGTAAGAGTAGGTAACTCGTTACCCCTGTCTTTGTTTCTATTGCATTGTATCTCATCGTATCCCATTCTGTTCTGTGATATTTGAGAATAGCCGTCAATACCTCGGTGTAGGTTCGGGATACTCCTTTGTTCTACAGTCCGGGGTTATTTAAACTAATCAATTAAGAATTCTC